TTAAAAAGATAAATCCTAGGCTAATCACACGATAACTCCAATAATCTAATTGTTGAATCAATTGGGCCTTGTAATAATTCTTAGCAGAAAAAAAAGAACTTTTTTTAAAAATATTGTTTCTTTCATTCTTGTATTGGATTTCACCAAATGAAAATGACTCATTTAATTTTAATAAATTATTACTTTTATAACTATAAAAAATCTTTCTAAATGTAATGACTAGAAGTGCTACTGATAATAATGATCCACAAAGAAGAGCCGCATAGCTCAATATCATCATACTTACGTGCATTATTAACCACTCCGATTGTAGAGCGGGTACTAATATTGTGGGTTTTTGTATTTCAGTTAAAAGACCCGAAGTAGCAAAGCCTTGGGTAAAAATAGTACTTGAGGCAGTTATTGTGGTTAAATAATTATTTCTTATTTTGAAATAAGGGACTATATGAATAAGGGAGAAACTCCATGAAAGAAAGATTAATGATTCATATAAATCACTTAGTGGGAAATGGCCCGAATAAATCCAACGAGTGATTAATAATCCTGTTAGACATAAAAAAGTAGCTATCATCCCCTTTTCTGACGAATCATATGGTTTTATGATTTCATTGCCCAATAAGGTTATCAAATGAATTGTAATTACAATTGAAACAATCGAAAAGGAAATATGAGTTAATATATGCTCTAAAGTTGAAAATATCATAAAAATGAAAAAAGGAGGGAATCCCCTAAATTAATTAAGAAATAGAAATCTGGAATTTAATTTATTTTTATTATAGGATCTATTGGATCTCTTTTAGAAGATGACATGCCGCCACTCGGACTCGAACCGAGATGCTCTAGCACTGCTTCCTAAGAGCAGCGTGTCTACCGATTTCACCATAGCGGCTTGCTCGAACTCATAATAGCCTATTTATATTCAATCGTCGAGATTGAACAAGTCAATTCAATCAAATAAGTTTTTTTTAGTAAATATTCAAATTGATAAAAAAAATGAGTTTAAAAGTCAATTTGAAGGTTCATTAGTTTCATTTATTTTCCTTTAGGGTGTCCGGTTTATTTATCTTAGGGCTTTGACGTAGTTTATCCTATTCTAAAATCCAACTTTTGCAACTAGATAATTCTCTCGATAGAATAAAAAAAAATATTTTCATTTTTTAGTTTTATTCATACTTAACTATTTCTCGTTTATCTGATTTCATAAATTTGAAACAAAAAATAAATTTTCTCAATGAATTCAAAATATGGCTATTTTGGATTACTCCAAATTGACACATTATTTGTACATAATATCTCAAGAATTAAGTTCTTTTATTGATTGGGCTGAAAATTGGAGATATATGGGAAATCCATATAGTAATTATGAGAAATTAAGAAGTCAGAAAGTTATCAAAAAGCAAAATTTTTTAACATGGAATCAATTAGTTTCAACAATTCATTAATTTTAACTAAAAATCTTATATCTGCCCTTCCTGAGAAAGAGAAAATTTTTTCATTATTGTAAAGGTCGATGGGGAAAATAAGACTCCCCACCACCAAAATCTGAGTGAAAATTTACTAAAAAGAAATAAAAAATCTTGTATTTTTTTCTTTATTCTTTTTTTTAGAATTCAAAAAACAGAAGAATTCTTCTTTTAGACATCTTATAAGATTAAGATTGAAACCTGGTCTATTTCATATTGATTAGAATAGGGACTGCTAATTGTGAATTTTATATTAACAAATTACTGAGCCAATTTTTCGAGTCAAACCCATTCCGATTATTGCAATATTTTAGGACTTATTTGTTTGTCGTACAAAAAAACTTTTTGAATTCCCGGTAGAAAGAGATTTCCCTAATGACAAAGCTTTTAACGCCGCCCAATATCCTTTCCTTTTCCAAATATTTTTACGAATACGCTTTTTTGATATAGAAGTACGTTTTTTTGGAACTGCCATTTAAAAATGAAGAAGTTACTCATTGTTATAGTTGGATGTGAAAGACATCTATTGTTCAAAACGAATTATTATTTTTTATTCATTATCTATTTTTTCTCTAAATAATATTCTCTTCATAAAAAAGAAATATAGATATGTGAAAGACCCGTGAAAATTGGATCAAAAATTACTCGAAATAAGAAAATTTTGATTCCATACAATATTCGTAAAACCAAAAATTAAATTTTTGGATTGGAACTCTTAGTTCTCGTTCTTTATCTCTCAAATTTATATCTTTAGAATCTGCTGTGTCATAGAAATCAAACTTAATAAAATAAATAAAGAACCTAAAAGACCTTGATTTTCGTCATTCTATATTTTATTTACATGTAATAAAATACCTGAAAGGATTGTAAACTTTTGCCTAATAAAAAACTTGAGTCTTTTTTTAGTCAAACTCGAGGAAAGAATACACCTAAATTCAATTTTTAAATTCGAATGAGACTATTAATAAATCTGTTAAAGGATACGTGGTTTGATAAAAAAATATCTCAGTCATTTTTTATCCTTTCTCGATAAAAAA